AAATACGTTATATTACCCTTATTAATAATAGCTAAAAATATTGGTCGTATGTTATTATTGCAATTCCCCGAATGGTACGAGGATTTGAAGGAATGGAATAAAGAAATGCATGTTAAATGTACCTATAATGGCGTTCAATTATCAGAAACAGAATTTCCCCAAAATTGGTTAACAGACGGTATTCAGATAAAGATTCTATTTCCTTTCTGTCTGAAACCTTGGCGAAGATCTAAAGTACGATCTCATCATAGAGATAGAGATCAGAAACTAAGGAAAAAGGAGAAAAAAGACAATTTTTGTTTTTTAACAGTCTGGGGAAGGGAAGCAGAACTACCTTTCGGGTCTCCCCGAAAAAGACCTTGTTTTTTTGAACCCATTTTTAACCAACTCGAAAAAAAAACGATAAAAGCAAAAAGGCAATTTTTTCAAGTTATAAGGGTTTTCAAAGAAAGAAGAAAAGATTTTCTAAAAGTTTCAAAAGAAAAAACAAGAATAGTTCTAGTTATAAACCTAATAATGAAAGAACTTGAAAAAGTAAATCCCATTTTCTTATTGAAATTGAGAACGGTAAAAGTATATGAATCGAATGAAAACGAAAAAGATTCCAATATAAATAATAAGATTATCCGAGAATCGACCATTCGAATGCGATCCGCGAATTGTGTAAATGAAAATTATTCACTCATAGAAACAAAAATGAAAGATCTTGCTAATAAGACAATAACAATTAGGACTCAAATAGAAGGAATCACAAAAGACAAGAAAAAAACAGTTCGAGCTTGTGATGATAAAAGATCGGAATCAAAGAAGAGTATTTTGCAAATATTCAAAAGAAAAAATATCCGAGTAATACGTAAATCACATTATTTTATGAAATCCTTCGTTGAAAAAAAATGCATGGATATATTACTATGTATCATTAAGATTCCAAGGGTCAATGCACAACTTTTCTTTGAATCAACAAAAAAAATTATCAACAAATCCATTTCCAACGCTGAAACAAATCAAGAAGGAATTGAGAAAACAAATAAAAATACAATGAACTTTATTTCGACTATAAAAAATCTGTTTTCTAATTTTTCTAATGCTAATATTAGTAATAAAAATATTAGGAATAATAATTGTGACTTATCTTCTTTGTCTCAAGCCTATGTATTTTACAAATTATCACAAAATCAATTACTTAACAAGTATCATTTGAAATCTGTACTTCAATATCACCACACCTATCCTTTTCTTAGGGATATAATCAAGAATTATTGTACGACACGAGGAATATTTGATTCCAAACCAAGGCAAAAAAAAATTCATAAGTCTGGAATGAATAAATGGAAAAATTGGTTAAAGGGTCATTATCAATACAATTTATCTCAGACCAAGTGGGATCACTTAGTACCAAAAAAATGGCGAAATAGAGTCAATCAATGTCGTATGATTCAAAAGAAAGACTCAATGAAATTAGATTTATATAAAAAAGAAAAAGACCAATTAATTCATTACACGAAAAAAAAATTACTATGCAGTGAATTCATCAATAAGTCAAAAAGAAAAAGTGAAAAACATTACGGATATAATCTTTTGTCATATAAACATATAAATTATGTGAATAGTAAGGACTCGTATATTTCTGGATCAACATTACAAGTAGAGGACAAAAAAATTCCATATAATTTCAATACGAATACACTGAAATCCGAATCATTTTCTAAATTCATAAGTATATCTATTAGTGATTATCTAGAAAAAGGATCTATTATTGATATGGACAAAAATATGGATAGAAAATTTTTTGATTGTAGAATTCTTCATTTTTGTCTTAGAAATAATATCGATATTGAGACCTGGGCCAATACGCATATCGGCACCAAGATTCATAAAAACGCTAAAACTGAAACTAAAAATTCTCAAAAAGTGGAGAAAAAGGGTCCTTTTTCTTTTACGATTCATCACAAAATCAACCTATCCAATCAAAAAAATCTTTTTTTTGATTGGATAGGAATGAATCGAGAAAGGTTATATCATACCATATCAAAATCAAATTTAGAACCTTGGTTTTTCCCAGAATTTGTACTACTTTTTGATATGTATAAAATTAACCCGTGGATCATACCAATCAAATTACTTATTTTTCATTTTCATTTCTATGAAAAAAATATTAGTCAAAATGAAAAGATCCACGTAAATAAAAAAAAAAATATTTCTATATTAGCTAATCAAAAAGAATATCTTGAATTAGAAAATTCCAACAAAAAAAAAAAACAAACAACAAGGTCAAGGAGATTTTGTATCAGATCTACGAAAACAAAACAAAAAGAAAATCTTGAAGAAGATTACACGGGAGCAGATATTAAAAAAGGCAGAAAGAAAAAACAATTCAAGAGCAAGAAAGAAGCGGAACTGGATTTCTTCCTGAAAAAATATTTTCTTTTTCAATTAAGATGGGATGATTCCTTGAATCAAAGAATGATCAATAATATCAAGGTATATTGTCTCCTACTTAGACTGATAGACCCAAGGGGGGAAATTGCTATATCCTCAATTCAAAGAGGCGAGATGCATCTGGATGTAATGTTGATTCAGAAAAACCTAACTCTTACAGAATTGATAAAAAGAGGAATATTTATTATCGAACCCATTCGTTTATCTATGAAAAAGGATGGAAAATCTATTATATATCAAACCATAGGTATTTCATTGGTTGATAAGAATAAGTGCCAAACTAATGGAAAATGCATAATAAAAAGTGGATATGTTGAAAAAAAGAATTTTGATGGATCCATTGCACAACACAGCAATATGCTTGTGAATAGAAGCAGAAATCATTTTGATTTCCTTGTTCCCGAAAATATTCTATCTCCCAGACGTCGTAGAGAATTTAGAATTTTAATTTGTTTCAATTTCCGGAATTGGAATGTTGTGAATCGAAATCCACTATTTTGCAATCAAAACAACATAAGAAACCGGGGACAATTTTTAAACGGGGAAAAGCATCTTAATACAGATGCAAATAAATTCATTAAATTAAAATCGTTTCTTTGGCCCAATTATCGATTAGAAGATTTAGCTTGTATGAATCGTTATTGGTTTGATACCAATAACGGTAGTCATTTCAGTATGTCAAGAATACATATGTATCCACGATTCAGAATTAGTTAATAGTATATTTCCTATATATCTATAGGATGCCATATTCGGTGAATAAAGATATACACATATACCATGTACATTTTGATAAATGTAACATCCCTTTCTATCCAAATCAAATTTCTAATTTGATTTGGATAAAATTAAATTAATATAAATTTAAAGTAGTGTATATGAGGAAATCAAAATTGTTTTGTACTAGATTCAAATAACCGGAACTAACAGGTATAATAATAATTATTATTATACCTGATCGGTAAAATCCACGAAAAAAATAGAAAAATTGGTTTTTTATGATCAAAAATTCATTCATCTTAGCTATTCGACAAGAAAAAGAAACAAACTGCGGATCTGTTGAATTTCAAGTATTCTGTTTTACGGATAAGATACGGAGACTCACTTCACATTTGGAATTACATAAAAGAGATTTTTTATCACAAAGGGGCCTACGGAAAATTCTGGGAAAACGTCAACGGCTACTGGATTATTTGTCAAATAAAAATAGAGTACGTTATAAGAAATTAATTGGTCAATTAGGTATTCGGGAGTCAAAAACTCGTTAATTTTAAGGTTGGTTTGAATTTTTTTCTTTAGTTATTAGTAGTTGTTAAATTTTTCATTTTGATGAACTTTGTTTGATAAATTCATGGAATAATGAATTAAGGAAGAAAAGATATGACTGTACCGGTTACAAGAAAAGATCTCATGATAGTTAATATGGGTCCTCATCACCCATCAATGCATGGTGTTCTTCGACTGATCGTTACTCTTGATGGTGAAGATGTTATTGATTGTGAACCCGTATTGGGTTATTTACACAGAGGAATGGAAAAAATAGCAGAAAATCGAACGATTATACAATATTTGCCTTATGTAACACGGTGGGATTATTTAGCTACTATGTTCACAGAAGCAATAACAGTAAATGCACCAGAACGATTGGAAAGTGTTCAAGTACCTAAAAGAGCCAGTTACATTAGAGTCATTATGCTGGAATTGAGTCGTATAGCTTCTCATTTATTATGGCTTGGGCCCTTTATGGCGGATATCGGCGCACAGACTCCCTTTTTCTATATTTTCAGAGAAAGGGAATTGTTATATGATCTATTCGAAGCTGCTACGGGTATGCGAATGATGCATAATTATTTCCGTATTGGGGGGGTTGCTGCCGATCTGCCTTATGGCTGGATAGATAAATGTTTGGATTTCTGTGATTATTCTTTAACAGGAATTGCTGAATATCAAAAACTTATTACACGGAATCCCGTTTTTTTGGAACGAGTTGAAGGAGTGGGCATTATTGGTGGAGAAGAAGCAATAAATTGGGGTTTATCAGGGCCGATGTTACGTGCTTCTGGAATACAGTGGGATCTTCGTAAAGTTGATAGTTATGAGTGTTACAATAAATTCGATTGGGAAGTCCAATGGCAAAAAGAAGGAGATTCACTAGCTCGTTATTTAGTCCGAATCGATGAAATGAAGGAATCTATAAAAATTATTCAACAGGCTCTAGAAGGAATTCCTGGGGGACCCTATGAAAATTTAGAAGTCCGGCGCTTTGATAGAGCAAAAAATTCCGAATGGACTAATTTTGAATATAGATTTATTACTAAAAAACTTTCACCCAATTTTGAATTATCGAAACAAGAACTTTATGTGAGAGTGGAAGCCCCAAAAGGAGAATTAGGAATTTATTTGATAGGAGATAGTAGTGTTTTCCCCTGGAGATGGAAAATTCGCCCACCGGGTTTTATCAATTTGCAAATTCTCCCTCAATTAGTTAAAAGAATGAAATTGGCCGATATCATGACAATACTAGGTAGTATAGATATCATTATGGGAGAAATTGATCGTTGAAATGATAATTGATACGACAGAAGTAGAAGTACAAGTTATCAATTCTTTTTCTAGATGGGAATCCTTAAAAGAAGTTTATGGACTCATAGGGATCTTTGTTCCCATTTTCACCCTTCTATTAGGAATCACAATAGGGGTCCTAGTAATTGTGTGGTTAGAAAGAGAAATATCCGCAGCAATACAACAACGTATTGGACCTGAATATGCCGGTCCGTTGGGGATTCTTCAAGCTCTAGCAGATGGGACCAAATTACTTTTTAAAGAGGACCCAGTTCCATCTAGAGGAGATATTCGTTTGTTTAGCATGGGGCCGTCCATAGCGGTCATATCAGTTCTACTAAGTTATTTAGTAATTCCTTTTGGATATCGCCTTATTTTAGCCGATCTCAGTATAGGTGTTTTTTTATGGATCTCCATTTCAAGTATTGCTCCTATTGGACTTCTTATGTCAGGATATGGATCGAACAATAAATATTCTTTTTTAGGTGGTCTACGAGCTGCTGCTCAATCTATTAGTTATGAAATACCATTAACTCTATGTGTATTATCAATATCTCTACGTGCGATTCGTTGGAACATTATTTTTTTCCCTTCTCTCTATAAATAAAGTAAAGAGGTTGAATATATTGAATGGATATTTTCATTTTTTATTCATCATTAGGGTCGATGAGTTAAACTAGATAGTTATATGAGTAAAATCAAACTGCTTAGAAATTTGCAGTAAGAAGAGAAAATCTCATTCCCTATGTACAAGAATATAAAAATAAGCAGTATAGAAACTGTTTACCCCAAGATTAAGATTCTTTGACTAATTCTCATATCTTGAAGCGGGTATAAAAGATCAACGTATGGGGGTTCTACTACTTATATATATATATTACCATACCGAAGATCAATCAAAAATCAGTGAACAGTTAGGAACACCAAGGTACACAAAAGATTAGTAATGGAGATAATATAAGGTATCAAAAAACAGTATTTTTATATAAAATTTTGGATAAAACGAATCATAATGGGGACTTTTAGTTGGTAGAAATGACCAAGCAGTGCTTCCCCACGATTCCGATCTAGAGTATGCTCCTATTCACTGATTAAAGAAATGACTATCAAAAACGAATTAATCCTTTATTTTTTTTTTTTCAGAGTACCCTCTCTCTGAGAAAGAAGAACAGGAACAAAAGAAATAGAATTCAAAAATAGAATGGGAAAAATGAATAAATAATAATACAAAAGATATTTATTTATTATTTTCCCCATCCATATCTATATATAACATATAGAACTCTTATCATGAATTTTGAATTAATACCCAATTCTTTCTTTATAGTTATTGATAGAACATATTTATTGATATAACGAGTATTTTATTAAAAAATTAAGTTATTACCAAACAAAGAAAAATTCAAATTGTAATGGATAAGATCAATTCGGAAGCACCTTTTATATTTGAGCAGACGGAATTTCATTGGTCTAATTTTTGTCTTCCCGATGTATATTTACCATCCAAATAAGGATGGAGATAATATCGAGTAAGTCCTTACATTTATTTGTGGCCATAGAGGAGCTGTATGAAGCTGAGGTTTCATGTACGGTTTTGAAATAGCGATACGAGCAGTGATGTTATTATCGACTATGATTATCTAACAGTTTAAGTACAGTTGATATAGTTGAGGCGCAGTCAAAATATGGATTTTGGGGGTGGAATCTGTGGCGTCAGCCTATCGGGTTTGTTGTTTTTCTAATTTCTTCTCTAGCAGAATGTGAAAGATTACCCTTCGATTTACCAGAAGCAGAGGAAGAATTAGTAGCAGGTTATCAAACAGAATATTCAGGTATCAAATACGCTTTATTTTACCTTGCTTCTTACCTAAATTTATTAGTTTCTTCATTATTTATAACAGTTCTTTACTTAGGTGGGTGGAATTTCTCTATTCCGTATATATCTATTCCTGAACTTTTCGGAATAAATCAAATGGATGGAGTCTTTGGAACGACAATTGGGATATTTATTACATTAGCTAAAGCTTATTTGTTTCTGTTCATTCCGATCGCAGCAAGATGGACTTTACCTAGAATGAGAATGGACCAGCTATTAAATCTTGGATGGAAATTTCTTTTACCTATTTCCCTGGGTAATCTATTATTGACAACTTCTTCCCAACTTGTTTCACTATAAATAATAAAATAAGATAACGATATTCTAGATTCATAATTGATCTCAAACAAGAGAAAGAAACATCAATTTATTCACGGAGACCCACAATATGTTCCCTATGGTGACCGGGTTCATAAATTATGGTGAACAAACAATACGGGCAGCAAGGTACATTGGTCAAAGTTTCATAATTACCTTATCCCATACAAATCGTTTACCTATAACTATTCAATATCCTTATGAAAAATCGATCACATCGGAGCGGTTCCGTGGTCGAATCCACTTTGAATTTGATAAATGTATTGCTTGTGAAGTATGTGTTCGTGTATGTCCCATAGATCTACCCGTTGTTGATTGGAAATTTGAAAAAAATATTAAAAAGAAACAATTGTTTAATTATAGTATTGATTTTGGGGTCTGTATATTTTGTGGTAACTGTGTCGAGTATTGCCCAACAAACTGTTTATCAATGACTGAAGAATATGAACTTTCTACTTATGATCGTCACGAATTGAATTATAATCAAATTGCTTTGGGTCGGTTACCAATGCCAGTAATTGGAGATTACACAATTCAAACAGTTATAAATTCGACTCAAATCAAAATAGACAAGGATAACCCTCTTGATTCAAGAACGGTTACTGATTACTAAGATATCCTTTTGATATAAAGGATCCAAGCCCCCTTTTTTTGGTTGGTCAGAAATTACAAATAATAACTATTGATTGTTGAGAATCATTCTTTGTTTTAAACTGAGAATATGGTTTAGCGATGATTTTAAAATAGAAAATTCCAACTATTCTTTTCTTTTTTCTTTTAGATAAAAATAGAAAATAGATAAAAAGGAAGGTAGGATTGGCCAAGAACTTTATCTATATTTACATTAATCCATATTAAGATTGAATTCAATTAAGATAAGAACCCATCATATACAAGAAAAAAAAAAATAAAGGGAACACCCTTTTCTTTCCTGGACTATTTAGTAAGGTCATGAAATATTTCGACTTATTTATCTGTTATACATAATGGATTTACCTGGACCAATACACGATATACTTGTAGTATTTCTGGGATCAGTTCTTATATTAGGAGGTCTAGGAGTAGTGTTATTTACCAATCCAATTTATTCTTCCTTTTCATTGGGATTGGTTCTTGTTTGTATATCCTTATTCTATATTCTATCAAATTCCTATTTTGTAGCTGCCGCACAGCTCCTTATTTATGTAGGAGCCATAAATGTCTTAATCCTATTTGCTGTTATGTTCATGAATGGTTCAGAATATTCGAACGATTCCTATTTTTGGACTGTTGGAGATGGAGTCACTTCACTGGTTTGTATAAGTATTCTTTTTTCACTAATTACTACTATCTTAGATACGTCATGGTACGGAATTCTTTGGACTACAAGATCAAATCAGATTATAGAACAGGACCTTATTAGTAACGTTCAACAAATTGGAATTCATTTATCAACAGATTTTTATCTTCCGTTTGAACTTATTTCTATAATTCTTTTAGTTTCTTTGATAGGTGCAATTACTATGGCTCGTCAATAAGAAATACTTAGAATTAATATAATTATTAGAAATTCGAAATCCAATGAAAAGGGAAAATTTTTCATTTAATCTACTGCTGATACCCTCTTTTTTCTGTAATTACTCGATTCTGGTTAATAAAATCGGTTGAATTGTTGTTCATATTGAAATGAATCGAGATTCATGAGGAGTTAGCCAATGATGTTTGAACATATACTTTTTTTGAGCGTCTACTTATTTTCTATCGGTATCTATGGATTGATCACAAGTCGAAACATGGTTAGAGCACTTATGTGTCTTGAGCTTATACTAAATTCGGTTAATATAAATCTCGTAACATTTTCTAATATATTTGATAGCCGCCAATTAAAAGGAGACATTTTCTCAATCTTTGTTATAGCCATTGCGGCTGCGGAAGCGGCTATTGGGCTAGCTATTGTTTCGTCGATTTATCGTAACAGAAAATCAACTCGTATCAATCAATCAAATTTGTTGAATAATTAGTCATAACTATCATATAAATAAAGACATAAATAATATAATAAAATAATATAAATAAAATATAGATATAAATTATTTCATTTTTTATTCTTTTTTTTATAGTAATATGTATAGTAATATACTTTTATATTACTATTGAAATATTGATGATCCGCTGGCCAATGTCAATGTGAAATCATATGTGTGACTTGTATAATCATGATTGTTGAAACGGAAATCAAAGTTTCTTGGTCCTTTCTCATGAACAGATTTAGAAATATATTGATTTTTAATATTCTATTTTTTTGATAAACCATTGATTCGTCTGGTGTCTACAATATAAATATATAATTAATTTCCTCCTGATTTAACTTTACCAGATCGAAAATTTTTATGTTCAAAACTGGAATTTATAGACCCAATGTCACATTCAGTAAAAATTTATGATACATGTATAGGATGTACTCAATGTGTACGAGCCTGCCCCACAGATGTATTGGAAATGATACCTTGGGACGGATGTAAAGCTAAGCAAATTGCTTCCGCGCCAAGAACCGAGGACTGTGTAGGTTGTAAGAGATGTGAATCCGCTTGTCCAACAGATTTTTTGAGTGTACGCGTTTATTTATGGCATGAAACAACTCGCAGCATGGGTCTATCTTATTGACACGTTATAAAAAACTCCACTTGAATCATTTGATTCCTTTTTACCGACAAAAACCCGTACTCGAGAAAATATATTATTCCGAGCACGGGTTTTTTGGTCAAAATGCATCTTGTCTTTATCACGAGTTATTTCCCTTGGTTAACACTACTTGTAGTTTTGCCGATATTCGTGGGTTCTTCAATTTTCTTTCTTCCTCATAAGGGGAATAAGGTATTTAGGTGGTATACTATATTTATATGCTTATTAGAGCTCCTTCTAACAACCTATGTGTTCTGTTATCATTTCCAATTGGATGATCCATTAATTCAATTGGAAGAGGATTTAAAATGGATAAATATTTTTGATTTTCACTGGAGACTGGGAATCGATGGACTTTCCATAGGACCTATTTTACTGACAGGATTTATCACTACTTTAGCCACTTTAGCAGCTTGGCCTGTTACTCGAAATTCGCGATTGTTCTATTTCCTGATGTTAGCAATGTACAGTGGGCAAATAGGATTATTTTCTTCTCGAGACCTTTTACTTTTTTTTCTCATGTGGGAGTTAGAATTAATTCCTGTTTACTTACTTTTATCCATGTGGGGAGGAAAGAAACGTTTGTACTCAGCTACAAAGTTTATTTTGTACACTGCGGGAGGTTCCGTTTTTCTCTTAATAGGAGTTCTAGGTATGGGGTTATATGGTTCCAATGAACCCATATTGGATTTTGGAAGATTAGCTAATCAGTCATATCCTGTGACATTAGAAATAATATTCTATCTGGGCTTCCTTATTGCTTATGCTGTCAAATCGCCGATTATACCCCTACATACATGGCTACCAGATACCCATGGAGAAGCACATTACAGTACATGTATGCTTCTAGCTGGAATCTTATTAAAAATGGGGGCATATGGATTGATTCGGATCAATATGGAATTATTACCTCACGCCCACTCTATATTTTCTCCCTGGTTGGTGATAATAGGGGCAATACAAATAATCTATGCAGCTTCAACCTCTCTTGGTCAACGCAATTTAAAAAAGAGAATAGCCTATTCTTCTGTATCTCACATGGGTTTCATAATTATAGGAATTAGTTCTATAACCGACATGGGACTCAACGGAGCCGTTTTACAAATAATCTCTCATGGATTTATTGGTGCTGCACTTTTTTTCTTGGTAGGAACGAGTTGTGATAGAATACGTCTTGTTTATCTCGACGAAATGGGAGGGATATCCATCCCAATGCCAAAAATATTTACCATGTTTAGTAGTTTCTCGATGGCTTCTCTTGCATTGCCAGGAATGAGTGGTTTTGTTGCAGAATTAGTAGTATTTTTTGGAATAATTACCAGTCCAAAATATCTTTTAATGCCCAAAATACTAATTACCTTTGTAATGGCAATTGGAATGATATTAACTCCTATTTATTTATTATCTATGTTACGTCAGATGTTTTATGGATACAAACTATTCAATGTTCCAAACTCCAATTTTGTGGATTCTGGACCAAGAGAACTATTTGTTTCAATCTGTATCTTTTTACCCGTAATAGGGATTGGCATTTATCCTGATTTTGTTCTTTCGCTATCAGTTGACAAGGTACAAGCTATCCTATCTAATTATTTTCATAGATAGTTTTCATTAATCAGATAGAAAACAAAGCCTTAAAATTTTGAATTTGAAGATTTTTGAACTGTACAACACAAAAAAATAAAGTGAATTAGAATTCTAATAAAATATGTTCCGAGTTTTTGAGAACCATTTGAATGATTCCTTGATTCAAATGGTTCTCAAAAACCTGCACAAACTTTCCGTTACGTACGGCACGACGGTCTTATGTATTCCTCATGGAATTTATTCAATTAGATATTAATGTGAATGAACCATAACTATGTAGACCTATTCCTAATAGATTGATCCAAAAATAGCATATCCAAATTATAAGAAATCCTATAGACGCTACAAGTGACGAATTCGTACCTTGCAAACCTTGATTTGTTCTAGTATGTGAATAAATCGCGAATATGGTCCAAGTAATAAATGCCCAAGTTTCTTTGGGGTCCCAATTCCAATAAGATCCCCATGCCTCGTTAGCCCATACTGCTCCAGAAAGAATACCTATGGTTAAAAAGGTAAACCCTAAACTAATGACACGATAACTCCAATAATCTAAACGCTGAGTTAATTGATATTTGTAATAATTTCGAAATGGAACAAAAGAAGTGTGTTTAAAAACATTTTTTTTTTTGTTCAAGTATTCGATTTTGCCAAATAAAAATGACTTAATCTTAATTAAGAAAATTTTTATTTGACAAAAAATATCGATGTTTTTACGAAATGTAATGACTAGAAAAGCGACTGATAATAACGACCCACATAAAAGAGCTGCATAGCTCAATAACATCATACTTACGTGCATCATTAACCACTGAGATTGTAGAGCAGGTACTAATCTTGACGATTGATGCATTTCACTTGAAAGACCCGATGTGGTGAAACCCTGGGTAAAAATGGCACTTGGGGCGGTTATTGCGCTTAAATCATTTTTACGATTCCATATCTTGGAAATTAGATGAATAATGGAAAAACTCCACGAAAGGAAGATTAAAGACTCGTATAAATTACTTAATGGAAAATGTCTCGAAGAAATCCAACGAGTAACTAATAATCCTGTTATAGAAAAAAAAGTAACTATCATTCCTTTTTCCGACGAATCACGCAACCCTATGATTTCATGTACTAATAGGGTCATCAAATGAATCGTAATCACAATTGAAATGATCGAAAAAGAGAGATGAGTTAATATATGTTCTAAAGTCACAAATATCATACATAAAAAAGGTCCCATTACAGAATGGAAATTGGGAATTAAATACATTATAGGATCCATTGTATCTTTTTTACAGTATGCCGCCACTCGGACTCGAACCGAGATGCTCTAGCACTGCTTCCTAAGAGCAGCGTGTCTACCGATTTCACCATAGCGGCTTACTTGAAATAATAATAGTCAATTCATGTTGAATCGTCTAGATCTAGATTCAAGGATTCAATATAGTTTAGGAAATATTAGAACTGATAAATGAGAGCTCTTTTAAATTCATCTTTGAATTTTCAATAATTTTTACTTAGGTTAATATCATTGTAGGTTCAATCAACTTTTACGTACTATCTGTATATTAAGTTCTCCCGGAACACTTTTAACTTGAAATACCAATTTTGTTTTCAGTCGAAACAGAAACTAATAATTGTGAATTGTCCTCTTTTTATATTTTTTATTTATTTTGAATCCACCAAATCAGATAAATGAAAAACAAATTGTCAAAGAGATTTTTGTTCTAAACGAACAAAAAAAAATAAATAGAATTTCATATGTATCACAATTCTATTACTAAATTTAAGTAATTTTTCTAACGATTTTGATACTTTTCTTAGTATCATTAAGTATTAATTAATTTCAATATATATAATATAAAATTAATATAAATATAATACTCTTTGTTGCTTGTTGTGTACATAATTTGTAAAAAAAATTATGATAATATTTATGAAACCGACTTGGTCTTGAGTTAGGCATATAATAAAAAATAAAATAGTTTCAACATCCATCACAATTTTTTTTTCACAACGGAAAAATAGAATGAAAAAAGATTTTTCCGTTGTGAAAAAAAAAAAATGAATAGGAAAAAAGCATCTTACGAATTAATAAATAGATTATAATAAAAAATAGAATGAAAAAAAAATAATGATACTTAGATAGAGAAATTCTTATTCTACATATCATATCATAGCAGTTAGTTCTAACTAATATTGTATTGAGTTCAATACATCAATACATTTAGTTAAAGGGAATTATTCATATTCCAAAATTGGAAATTCTTCTAGCCCTGGAAATTCCGATTATTCCAAAATTTTCTTATTTGTTTGTCGCACAAAAAAACTTTTTGAATTTCCAGTAGAAACTGACTTTGCTAAAGAAAAAGCTTTTATTGCAGCTAAATATCCTTTTTTCTTCCAAATATTTCTACGAATACGTTTTTTTGATATAGAAATACGTTTTTTTGGAACTGCCATTCAAAAAAAAAAAGAATTACTCATTTTTATTGTTGTATGTGAAAGACATGTATTGCTCAAAATAGATCGTTCTTTTTAGTCATTTTCTATACTTAACTAAATTTCGTCGATAATAGTTTTTTCATAACATACAATACAAATATATTATTTATATATAAATATATGTATGACATGCATGTTACATATATAACAATGTCACATATTAACACACTAGGAAAAAAAAAAATGGAAGAAAGGGGAAAATTCGAAAAGGAATTTTATGATTATTAGTTTGGAATTGAATAATATTACTGTGTCTATAATTTAAATTCAAACTTAAGCTACAATTAGTGGTTAATATGTTAAACAAGACATTCTATTACCTAAGAAGGAGAACTCCAATTTTTAGTTTTTTTCAGTTCTATACGAAATACAGAGTATTATAATATTTATGATACTTTCTTATTGGATTGGAATCCAATCAATTAGTTCCGTAATGGCTTAGGTAATTACTACAAAAAAATCACTAAAATAACTAGTCTTTTTTTTGAGTGGATTTATTGAGGCATACTATGATTTATATTCTACTGTTTTGGTATGATTGTTTTTACTTACTATACTATACTATAGTATATGATATGATTACATATTGTCAGAATAGGATGGTAGTATAGTCGTAGAATGATTCAAAATCTCATATTTCCCATTTTATTTCATTTTATTAACTATCTTTCCTTAGTGAATTCTTTAGCTTTAGTTAAAGTTAATAACTAAGTAATTACTCTTATCTAGCTATTTAGTCATATCATTTGAATTGGAACTTTTGAATATTTCCAATATCTGAGAAAAGTCAGAATAATGAAAAATCAAAATAATTGAGTTTTTCATATCTTTTTTTGTTGATTTTTTATTGTTCCTTTCAAAAGCGATAAGAATTGATGAATCGGAAACAATTAAATTATAAGAAAAAAAATGAAAATTTGTTTTTTTATGGAACATACATATAAATATGCATGGATAATACCCTTTCTTCCATTTCCAGTTACTATGTTAATAGGATTTGGACTTCTGCTTATTCGGACAGCAACAAAAAATATTCGCCGTATGTGGGCTTTTCCGAGTGTTTTGATGCTAAGTATAGCTATGGCATTTTCGGTCAATCTATCTATTCAGCAAATAAATGGAAATTTTATCTATCAATATTTATGGTCTTGGACCGTCAATAATGATTTTTCTTTAGAGTTCGGACACTTGATCGATCCACTTACTTCTATCATGTCAATATTAATTACTACTGTTGGAATCATGGTTCTTATTTATAGTGACAATTATATGTCTCACGATCAAGGATATTTGAGATTTTTTGCCTATATGAGTTTTTTCAATAGTTCTATGTTAGGATTAGTTACTAGTTCCAATTTTATACAAATTTATATTTTTTGGGAACTTGTAGGAATGTGTTCCTATTTATTAATAGGTTTTTGGTTCACACGACCGAGTGCGGCAAGTGCTTGCCAAAAAGCTTTTGTAACCAATCGTATAGGGGATTTTGGTTTATTATTAGGAATTTTAGGACTTTATTGGATAACAGGTAGTTTAGAATTTCGGGATTTGTTCGAAATAATTAATAACTTGGTTCATAATAATGGAGTAAATTCCTTATTTGCTACTCTGTGTGCTTCTTTTTTATTCGTTGGTGCAGTTGCTAAATCCGCACAATTCCCCCTTCACATATGGTTACCTGATGCTATGGAAGGACCCACTCCCATTTCTGCTCTTATACATGCTGCTACTATGGTAGCAGCGGGAATTTTTCTTGTAGCTCGGCTTCTTCCTCTTTTCATAGTTATACCTTCCATAATGAATATCATTTCTTCAATAGGCGTAATAACAGTACTATTAGGAGCTACTTTGGCTCTTGCTCAAAGAGACATTAAAAGAAGTTTAGCTTACTCGACAATGTCTCAATTGGGTTATATTATGTTAGCTCTGGGTATAGGTTCTTATCGAGCCGCTTTATTCCATTTGATCACTCATGCCTATTCGAAAGCTTTATTGTTTTTGGGATCCGGATCAATTATTCATTCAATGGAACCCATTGTTGGATATTCACCAGATAAAAGTCAAAATATGGTTCTTATGGGCGGTTTAACAAAATATGTTCCAATTACAAGAATTACCTTTTTATTAGGTACACTCTCCCTTTGTGGTATTCCGCCTCTTGCTTGTTTTTGGTCCAAAGATGAAATTCTTCATGATAGTTGGTTGTATTCACCAACTTTCGCAATAATAGCTTCCTTTACAGCGGGATTAACCGCATTTTATATGTTTCGGATCTATTTACTTACCTTTGATGGACATTTGCGCATTCATTTTAAAAATTACAGTAGCACTAAAAATAGTTCTTTCTATTCAATATCTTTATGGGGAAAAAAAGTGCCAAAAGCGGTCAATAGAAATTTACTTTTATCAACAGTGAATAATAAGGTCTCCTTTTTTTCAAAGGATACATATCAAATTGATGATAATGGAAGAAATAGAGTACGATACATTAGTACTCACTTTAGAAATAAATATACTTACACCTATCCTCATGAGTCGGACAATACTATGTTATTTCCTCTACTTGTATTAGTACTATTTACTTTATTCGTTGGATCAATTGGAATTAATTTTGATCAAGGAGTAATAGATTTTGATCTATTATCGAAATGGTTAACTCCGTCCACAAACTTTTTCCATCCAAATTTTAATGGTTCCCCAGATTGGTATGATTTTTTGAAAAATGCAGTTTTTTCGGTCAGTATAGCTCTTTTTGGATTATTTATAGCATCTATTTTATATGGATCCGTTTATTCATCTCTACCAAATTTGGACTTAGCCAATTTTTTTGTAAAGGGGGGCCCCAAGAGAATTCTCTTGGACCAAGTAGAAAATGTGATATACAATTGGTCATATAATCGTGGTTACATAGATATTTTTTATACTAGGATTTTTACTGTAGGTATAAGAGGATTAGCTGAACGAATTCAGTTTTTTGATAGACATATAATTGATGGAATTACAAACGGGGTTGGCGTTACGAGTTTCTTTATAGGGGAAGGGATTAAATATATGGGAGGCGGACGAGTCTCTTCTTATTTATTTTTGTATTTATCTTATGTATCAATCTTTTTTTTTTTTCATTTTTCTCTTCTTTTTTTAAGTTAAGTTTTACCAATTCCCAATTATCTTGATGAGTATCAAGATAAAAATCCTCGTAGTCTGGGCTATCTTTGTCTTCTTCGTAAGTTGTTTCTACATCGTTTTCTTCTTTTCTTTCTTCCGTTTCTGAGGTTTCTTTCAGTTTCTTAGTGACAATAGGCAACGGCATTCTGCCTAAATAGTAGACACAGGTGATAAATAAGAGAATACTAAAGATTCGAGCCATAGAATTTCTCAATTCTGACACAAGGTACTTATTATTAGATCGAATCGAATAATTTTGCCGTATCCAGAATAATACCAAGCCAACCCATTTCATGAATAAAATGTGACCAATTAACCAACCAACAAAATTACTTGTTACAAATAACATCTTGTTGTTGCATCGAAACATATAAATGTTGACTAATCTGGCTAACG